TCAGCAGCTACGGCAGCCCCTGCTTCTTCAGGCGGAACTCCGGGTTGAGGAGTTACTCGGAATGCTGCCAAGATATCAGTATCCTTGGTTTCATATTCAGGAGTATAATAAGTCAATTTATACTCTTTAACACCAGCTTTGAATCCAACACTTGCTTTAGTCTCTGTTTGTGGTGACATAAGTCCCTCCCTACAAGTCATGAATTTAGAATTCTTGCAATAAAACAAAACAACAAGGTCTACTCGACATAAATTAGGAATAGATTTAATTAACCTTTTTCACAGGAATCTTTCAAAAAATTATCAACTAATCAGAATCATTCTTTATTAGACCATGATATTTGATTCGCCAAATACATCATTATTGTATATTCTTTCATATGTATAGCGCAACCTAATATTTGTTTTTCAAGTTTTGAATCTTTAACTTTTAAAAATTGAAATAGTTAATATTAAAATAATAATAAAATCACTCTTGACAGTAATATATGTTGTATATGTAAATCCTAGATATGATAATATGCGGAATTCATCCATGAAAATGAAAAACAAGGGGGGGTTTCATAAAGGGATGAATAGATGGGACGCATAACCGGATATGCTAAAAAGAAAAAAAAAAAAAAAGGCTAATGAGATCGAAATAATGAATCATAAATAGAGTTCTTTTTCGAATTCGCTAGATAAAAAAAAAGTCTTGCCTATTCTATTAGGATAAATAAATCAAAGACTTTCCGCAAAAAATTTTTTTTATTCATATATTTTTTCTTTTTTATTTTCAAACTAAGTTTCGGTTAGTTGAGCTTGAACATGACTATTCCTTCATTTTCGCTTGGGTGGTACCAACGAAATCGAGTGCTTACTCCCATTTTTTTTTAATTAACCGATGAATTTGCTATCGAATATTTTTTCTGTATTCGAAAAATTTCGCAACAAAATTTAACATATTTTTTTATTATGAGAATAAATTTTACTACTTCGGATCCAGAGGTTTCGATACGTGAAAAAAAAAATCTGGGACGTATCGCCCAAATCATTGGTCCGGTACTGGATGTAGCCTTTCCCCCGGGTAAGATGCCTAATATTTACAATGCTCTGGTGGTTAAGGGTCGAGATACTCTTGGTCAAGAAATTAATGTGACTTGTGAAGTACAGCAATTATTAGGAAATAATCGAGTTAGAGCTGTAGCTATGAGTGCGACAGAGGGTTTAAAGAGAGGAATGGACGTGGTTGATATGGGAAATCCTCTAAGTGTTCCAGTCGGCGGAGCGACTCTAGGACGAATTTTCAACGTGCTTGGGGAACCTGTTGATAATTTAGGTCCTGTGGATACTGGCACAACATCTCCTATCCATAAATCCGCGCCTGCTTTTATACAATTAGATACAAAATTATCCATTTTTGAAACAGGAATTAAAGTAGTAGATCTTTTGGCCCCTTATCGTCGTGGGGGAAAAATAGGACTATTCGGTGGGGCTGGCGTGGGTAAAACAGTACTAATTATGGAATTGATCAACAACATTGCCAAAGCTCATGGTGGTGTCTCCGTATTTGGTGGAGTAGGCGAACGGACTCGTGAAGGAAATGATCTTTACATGGAAATGAAAGAATCTGGAGTCATTAATGAACAAAATCTTGCGGAATCAAAAGTGGCCCTAGTCTACGGTCAGATGAATGAACCGCCGGGAGCTCGTATGAGAGTTGGTCTGACTGCCTTAACTATGGCCGAATATTTCCGAGATGTTAATGAGCAAGACGTACTTCTATTTATCGACAATATCTTCCGTTTCGTACAAGCAGGATCCGAGGTATCCGCTTTATTGGGTAGAATGCCTTCTGCTGTGGGTTATCAACCCACCCTTAGTACCGAAATGGGTACTTTACAAGAAAGAATTACTTCTACGAAAAAAGGGTCCATAACCTCTATTCAAGCAGTTTATGTACCTGCAGACGATTTGACTGACCCCGCTCCGGCCACCACATTTGCACATTTAGATGCGACTACCGTACTATCAAGAGGATTAGCTGCCAAAGGTATCTATCCAGCGGTAGATCCTTTAGATTCAACGTCAACTATGCTACAACCTCGAATCGTTGGCGAGGAACATTATGAAACTGCGCAACAAGTCAAGCAAACTTTACAACGTTACAAGGAGCTTCAGGACATTATAGCTATCCTGGGGTTGGACGAATTATCCGAAGAGGATCGCTTAACGGTAGCAAGAGCACGAAAAATTGAGCGTTTCTTATCACAACCCTTTTTCGTAGCCGAAGTATTTACAGGTTCTCCGGGAAAATATGTTGGTCTAGCGGAAACAATTAGAGGGTTTAAATTGATCCTTTCCGGAGAATTTGATTCTCTTCCTGAACAGGCCTTTTACTTAGTGGGTAACATCGATGAAGCTACTGCGAAGGCTACAAACTTAGAAATGGAGAGTAAATTGAAGAAATGACCTTAAATCTTTGTGTACTGACTCCGAATCGAATTGTTTGGGATTCAGAAGTAAAAGAAATCATTTTATCGACTAATAGTGGACAAATTGGCGTATTACCAAATCACGCGCCAATTGCTACAGCTGTTGATATAGGTATTTTGAAAATACGCCTTAATAACCAATGGTTAACGATGGCTCTGATGGGCGGTTTTGCTAGAATAGGCAATAATGAAATCACTATTTTAGTAAATGATGCAGAGAAGAATAGTGACATTGATCCACAAGAAGCTCAGCAAACTCTTGAAATAGCAGAAGCTAACTTGAGAAAAGCTGAAGGCAAGAGACAAACAATTGAGGCAAATCTAGCTCTCAGACGAGCTCGGACACGAGTCGAGGCTCTCAATACGATTTGATTTTGTAACTAGCTGGCGTGTAAAAAAAAAAAAAGAATGTATAAAAAAAATTGGATCGAAAAGCGAGAAAAACACTAAAAGAAAAAAGCTGGTTACCAAAACTTATTAGACACCATTGATCATGGTGTCTAATAAGTTATACCTACTATTGGATTTGAACCAATGACTCCTGCCGTATGAAAGCAATACTCTAACCACTGAGTTAAGTAGGTTATTTATCATCGTAAAGAGAAAGAAAAGGGATACCTATCACATCGATAGGATTATAAATCCAATATTATTTCTAAGCAATACCAATAAACAACGAAATCAAAGAGATATAATGTTCGCTCATGTAATATTAATCTTGACAAGAAATTATCTACATGATAAGATAAAATGTGTATCACAAACACAAGGGCTATAGCTCAGTTAGGTAGAGCACCTCGTTTACACGTGCGCCAAAGTTTTTCAGGGGAGTCCATCACGCAATCAAACTAATTGATTGATCTTATTAATAAATCGATGTCTTACTCCATGACTTTTTTTTTAGGAAAAAAGAGGAGAACAATAGCCTGACATTAGGTCCTATTAAAGTACCCCGTTAAGTAGGGAATGAATAGAACCCATTATTGATTTGAGATATTGATAGGGTCAATACCCAGTCTACTCAATGCTAGGCAGAATGAGTATAAGGAACTCAAAAAGGATCTTTTCGTCCTATGAACCTTAAGGTGTATCAAGTTTCATGTTTGATTTTTTAATCAGGATGTTAGAGACTATATTTAACTTAAGTTGATCTAGACCAAAAGCAAACCTACGTCAAGAGAACCCAACCCTTCTTTGAAAAACTTTGGTAGTTCTTCTGTATTGTATTAGAATTCAAAAATAATAAATCAGAGTACTTGGAACCATTTCTTATCTTTTTTTTTAAGAAAAAATATGGTAGACTAACTGATCTTTCTATCAGTTAATGAAAGAGCCCAATGCAAAAAAAAATGCATGTTGGGTCTTTGAAAGAGTTCGAATCATTTTGATAATAATAAGTTCGAACTCTTTTACCGAGCAGGTCTACGGTTCGAGTCCGTATAGCCCTAACTAAGAAATTGATTCTAATAAATCCCATTAAAATCAAAAAAATTGGATAATTTTTTTACTTAATTATTGTATTCTTTATTTCTAACTAGTTACTTTCAATTGCTTGGTTCATAAAAAAATTCCCATACCATAAACTATTAAGTCCTGGGGATCATTCCGAATAAAACTTAAAACCTAATTTTCTTTCAATGGAGCCAATCACTATCTATCTATTGATATATCTAGATAGATGCTTAATTTCTAATTTAGAATAAACTTTTTTTCTTCATTAATTTTGATAGTTGTAAGTGGATTTTTTTATATGAATTTTCCTCGTTCACTGGCTACAATCAAAAAGTTCATAATCCCCACTCAATCTTGATTACTTTTTTTCTGACACGGCCTTGTTTAAAAAAAAAAAAGAAATCTAATTAAATTCAACCCAAATTAAATCTATCTAATACTAAGTAAGATGGGTATGGTTATGGTAAAGTCTTACTGGATTTTTTGATACGTCATAATTAAAAAAATGAAGATATTTTTCTAAAATTTTTTTTGAATAAAACATAAACAAAATTTCATAAAAAGAAATAAAAAAAAATTACTAGTTATTAATCATATTAATAATATAATATTAATATGATTAATTAATATAATATTAGAAACTATTAGTAATAGAAACATGGAAATATTAAGTAATTAAGTGTACTGAAAATAAGATTACAATCAATAAATCTTAAAATGAGACGTCTACCACAGCAACCAAACGCAAATAAATGATTCGATTCACCTGAATTTTTATTTTGACTCAAAAGTTCTATATCCCTTGCCCAATCCACTCCGATTGGAATTTACTAAGCGGGTATTTTTTCCACATTCATAGGAGTTCGTCTATGTTTCTGCTTTATGAATATGATATTTTCTGGGCATTTTTAATAATATCAAGTGCTATTCCTGTTTTGGCATTTTTTATTTCCGGAGTTTTATCTCCAATTAGGAAGGGGCCGGAGAAACTTTCTAGTTATGAATCAGGTATAGAACCGATCGGGGATGCTTGGTTACAATTTAGAATCCGTTATTATATGTTTGCTCTCGTTTT